AAAATGTATTGTTAGTGGGTATATCAAGATTCAATCTCCGGTTCATATTTAGTCGACCAATCTTTCCTAATTCACATCTTTGTTGAAAGAATTTCTTTTGTAATTCCTTACATAAGGATTCAGAAAAAACTGGATCTCCGCCTACACAAGTAAATTGTTGATAAAATTCCAAAATGGCATTTTCTTTTGACCCAATTTTTTTTTTCTCCTTATCAGTCAGGAAAGACAAGAAAATCTCAGGGTAATAAACATTTTCTAGAATTTCTCGTAGATTCAAACCCATAGCTGATAATAGCACTAGAATAGATATTTTCTGTTTCCTACTCACACGAGCCCATATCCTGGCTTTTCTATCAATCTCTAATTTGACTCTTCCTCCCCAATCTGATATTATGGTTCCGGTATAGACCCAAATCCCGTTATGGTCCAATTCTGTTTGGTAATAGATACCGGGGCTTTGCAATATTTGATTGATCACAATTCTGTATATTCCATTTACTATAAAAGTTCCGAGGGAATTCATTAAAGGAATATTTCCAATAAAAATTGTTTGCTCTTGCATATTCCTACTGGTTTTCCAAATTAATCCCGCGGATACATAGAATTGCGAAGAATATGTGAGTGATTCATATACAGCATCTCTTTCTTTTATCAATGGTTCTACTAATTGATATTTTTCTACAAATAATTGAAATTCAATTTCTTGATCTGTATCTTCAATTTTTGGAAACTTATAAAGCTCTTCTCTTAAGCCCTGATCAATGAACCGACAAAATCCTTCAAATTGTATCTCATTAAATCCCGGTATTGTAGACATTCCCTCATTTCTATCCAACAGCATTTTTAATTTCCCTTTATTGAAAATAATAAATTCCATTATTGGATCGGTCTTCATGCAATGCAATTCTATGGATCGATCTAGCAATGATAGAATTTCTATTCTGTTTACAGAATCACATAAAATTTTCTCTAACTCCAGATAAGAATAGGCACTGTATGAAATACATATGAACAGAGGAATAAAGAGAATTTGATACTCAAATCGGCATAGAATTTGTAAGCGATACAACTGGAAAATAATTCAGATATTCTACTTCCCTTAGACTTAAGGTAAGGGAGTTTTTTTTGTATAGAATAGCGCAACAACACAACAAAAAGTGATTCAATTTCTATCATTATTATGATATTTCATATTCCAATACAATTGGATACCAGTAAAATAAAGAGTTTTGAACTTGATATCTTCAATGAAATAAAGACCAAACAAATAATGAGAAATAAAATCAAATAGAAGATATACTATGCCTTTACTATTTTGAGTGCTTTTTTTTTGTACTAGAGTTCGTATTTTTTTATATTCATATATATTATTTATATTCATATATATAATAAATACATATATTCATATATAATATAATAGATAGATTGAAAGATTGAAATACATAACAGAAGAAGGCTTATTAAACATAGATGGATAAGATAGAAGTCTAACTATCTATATATATCGCCTCTTTTCAGTTCTATTCTGAACAGCACATGTTGTGTGCTAGACAAATTTCTATTTTGTCTATTTCCCTTTTCATTGACTCGTTTTCATTGACTAGAAAATCTTCTATAGAACTCATCGAACGATAAGCTATTCAATTAGGTATCTGTCGAAGAAGTTATGTTCTGGGGTTTACATGTACTCATAATTGTTGTTATAATTGAAATTGAGAAAGATTTTTTTTTTGAAAAGAATGAATCGGATTCAGATTCATTACGTATCTCTATCTAGTTCAATTTACTTATAGCATTAAGGAAATACTATTTTTGATTGCAATTCAAGACTCGTTCATGAATTCACAGAAAAGAATTCGTGGTTCAAACATGTATTTTAGAGTGCCTTGGCGGCATGGCCGAGTGGTAAGGCGGGGGACTGCAAATCCTTTTTCCCCAGTTCAAATCTGGGTGCCGCCTGATCAACAAAAGACGCAAAATACCTTATTCCATTTTCCTCATCTAACTTGTTCAATTTGTTGCCAACAGAAGCACGCGAAGAAAAAGGACTCTTGCTACTTCTGTGATTCAAAACATTCTGAGGGTTCGGTTCTCTAACGTACTGTAATTTCTTGAATTTCTTGCATCTAGGATGCAAGGAAAGTTTCTAGTAGTAATAAAAAATGAAATAAAAAAAAAAAAAAGAATCGCGAATTGATAAATCTTGATATACTTTTGGATATACTTTACTTGAGATAATAATCCTTACAATACTAATGTATTGTCTACTCACACTGGATTTTGAATTCCATTGGATAGGAATACAGGAAATCAATTAGTAGTTATGGAAGGGGTGGAGGAGACTTTGGGTACGAATTTATGTAAATTTGTGAGTACTCAGGAATTCAATCAATCTAATACCGCTTGAATGGAGAATTTTACAGATTTTACATATCAAATAGACAAATATAGAAATAAAATAGAGTAAAAAATAATTCTTTCTTTTAGTTTTGGTAAGACCCAATTTTTAGAATTTTGACTTAATGAAGAATAACAAAAGAAAGAGTAGGTCTTATTTACATCTTATTAAAATTTTCTTGAGACGTCTAAGTCAAGGGTTTACCTACGTATTTTGTTTTTACTTAATCTTTTCCGATTCTAATAGCAATCATCTAAGTGGGTCTTATACTTAAAATGAAATTCATTTTAATTGGCTTTTTGGACTGTTTCTTTCAGCAAAAGTATTGGACAAACCTCCTTTTTTTATTCTTTTTGACTCTTCCCCATTCATTCTGCTATTATTATTGAATAATAATGGAAAAATTTCTTCATAGAACTAGGGGACATAATTTACATGGATATAGTAAGTCTCGCTTGGGCTGCTTTAATGGTAGTCTTTACATTTTCCCTTTCCCTTGTAGTATGGGGAAGAAGTGGACTCTAGACTAGAGGTACTACTTACTAATTGAATTGAGTTGATAAAGAAAACTGTAGTAATTTAGATCGTTCTACAAAGACTTTTTTATTTTTTTACTATTTCAATTTGAAATTGAATTGGTACGTTATGGACATTCCATAGAGTTATAATGAATATCTAGATTACGTCTTCTATATCTTTATACAGTAGAACTTTAGACACTAAAATAAAAAAAATCGATAGAATAGTAGAAAGAACTATATAATTATAGTTCTTTCTACTATTCCGCTCTTATAGAAAATACTACGGATTCTAGTCCACTCATTTCATCTAAGCCGCGAAATTGGACTCTGTTTCCATTTTTTTTTTGCAATCATTTAATTTAGGAAAACTAAGAAGTCCAATTTTATTCAAATTAATCACTTTGACTAACAGTTTTTACGTATATTATAAACAAAAAAGCAGTAGGAACTAGAATGAAGAGTGCAGTAGCAATAAATGCGAGAATATTTACTTCCATAAGATCGTCGTTTCGTTTTTCTTTACTTCGCAATAACTTCGGGATTTAATCCCATAGAAATGATCAACCTTTCCCCTCGAAATTCAATGGGTGGATTTCAAGTCGATGATATCGAATTAGAGTAATATTTTGAATAACAATATCTGAGTTATTAAATCGATTCGTCGTCGAAAATGGAATAGTATAACACAGAAAGATCTTTTATCCATAGCAAATTCCAAAAAAGGATTCTTAACCCAATCGAGAAGTTCTTTACTTTCTTTCTTATCATTTTTGCCGTTCTTTCTTTTCTATAAAGAAAAACTATTGTCTTTTTTGTACAATCATCTGACAAAGTAGTATCTAAATCTAATCGCCCTTACACTTATATTGTTACAAACAAACCCAAACAAAGAATAGAAGCGAAATAGCCAAATCGAGAAAAAGGCATTAAGTTCAAAACTCCTTTTACTGATACGAATCCAATCTTATTGGATTGGAAAACAAAAATGTGATAAAGACAAGTTCCCAGGAAAACGTCAAAATAAAAAAAAAAGATCGAATATTCTACCAAATTAAAAATTCCTTTTATAGAAAAATTCACTTTTTTTTTAGAGTTTGTTGTGTCTTCGACAGAAAACCTTATCATATTCAAAATAGATTATTTATTCCTTCTCTTAGACTGAGAGAGGTAGCATCTTTATTTTATTTGTTTGATCTTGATTTTTTATTGTATTAATATCTTCTTTGGTTGGGTTAGGAATGGGATGCATATAATTATATTAAAACTTCAGTGTGGAATTTGAATTTGAATGAGATAGGTTGTTTCAAATTCAAATTTTTCATTGAGGTTACACAAATCGAAAAAAAAAAAGAAAAGATACTTGTCAGAGTAAAAGGATTCTATCAAAGCAAAAAAATTCATTTTGTATCGTACAAATACAAATTTCCATTTCTCTATGTCTTATAGATAAAGATATGGTTCTCTATTCAATTTCATTCATTACATAGATTACATAGACGGATCGCGAGGAATAAAAAAGCCGAATTCAGTACGATATCTCTTGGAATCCAATCCTGAATGAATAGGACGCTTTTGGAATTCAATTATCCTATTTGTCTCCGCTTTCATAAAACAAATCCCTCTTTCATAAAAAAAAATGGATGGATAGATTGATGTATTTTTGTATTAAATTATTGATTTAGATCCGTCGGGACTGACGGGGCTCGAACCCGCAGCTTCCGCCTTGACAGGGCGGTGCTCTGACCAATTGAACTACAATCCCAGACAAATGAAATAAAGTGTACAATATACATATTCTTATGGATTTCATTCAAACCCTTTCTTTCTATTTCTATTTAAATTCGAAATTGGAATGGCCGCGTTGTAAGGGGGCAGGTAATATATTGATTGATATTTCCATGGATATCCACTTTATAAGATAAGGGCAGGATTAGATTAATAGTCATCACATCTTTTTTTGTTATTTCAAATCCAAATCGATTGCTAATAACTCTTTCACTGACACTGAAAAAACGAGTCTTTTTTTCTTTCCATTACTCTTTCTTTTTCTTAGACTTTATACTTAAAAATCCTGATCTGAATCTAGATTATTAGCAAGATCCTAATCCTAATTTGTACGAAAAAAGAAAGCAAATCAAATAAATAACAAGTAGAGCAGAAATTTTTACTTTTTTCTGTATCAGGCATTAATTTTGAGAGAAGAAAGGTGTTATATCATTTCATGGCGGATCCGTGAATTATTGGGCCGAGCTGGATTTGAACCAGCGTAGACATATTGCCAACGAATTTACAGTCCGTCCCCATTAACCGCTCGGGCATCGACCCAGGAAGAATCCATTTCAGACTTATTAATAATTCATGATCCACTTCCTTTCGTAATACCCTACCCCCAGGGGAAGTCGAATCCCCGCTGCCTCCTTGAAAGAGAGATGTCCTGAACCGCTAGACGATGGGGGCACATTTGCTTGACTATCAGCAGACTATGTTCATAGTATGCTGAGTTTTTTGAAATTGTCAATATAATGAAATTGTATGATTAGATTGGAAAGATACTTTCAGGGAGTGATTGGTCTCTCAGAAAACCAAGACAGCAAAGAGGCGAAATGGGATTTCGCCCTCTTTTTTTTCTTTTTTTTCATTGATTCACTCATTGTATTGTTAAGATATATAGGCATATGATATGTCTATCTCAGACTTAACCAGGAAATTAATAAATGATAAATCTGGAAATCGGGGAAGAGGGATAAAGATGAACCAGTTATCCAATTTTTTTAAGAATTTGGTTTTAGTTCAGGTGACAACTCAAATCTTTTCATCAGTGATTTCTTTAAATATCTTAGGTCGAGGTCAAATTTGTAGGTACATCTATCAATCAAATGAATTTGGTTATGGTGGTGGTCAATTGAATTTGGTTTGGTCTTGAAAGGATTCATTGCATTGATCTTTCATTTCACTATCAATAAAGCATTTTTTTTCTTATATTCACTAGTTTATTTACTACTCACTAGATAAACCCAGTTTTTCATGTATGAATTAGCTATTTAAAGTGTACTTTGTACAGTTAAAAGAATAATCATTTGATTTTAAGAAACAAAAATGGATTATTTACTATATTAATTATTTACTTTACTATAGTAATTATTTACTATATTAAGATAGATACTAATACTATACTATATAATTATTATACTATATATTCTATATAATATAGAATATATGTTTAGATAGTTAGATATATAATCGAGTTCCATAGGTATATCTTATCCGGCTAGTCCCTAATTCAGGAATTCAAATAAAAAGGCCCCTTTAACTCAGCGGTAGAGTAACGCCATGGTAAGGCGTAAGTCATCGGTTCAAATCCGATATGGGGCTTTTGTCTTTCTTCATAAAACTCACGAGATATTATTCTTAATTTGATTTGAAGGGAGAATCGAGATATTGTAGACACTTGAGTTTTAATAAAATATCAAATCAAATAATTTTTTTTTTATTTTAAGTAAGAAACTCTAAAATGCATTTTAAAATTCGAAATTACTAAATTATCTAAATTTTGGAATTGGAATTTGAATAATTCAGTTTATATAAATATTCATATCTAAATAAATCAAATTCTAAATTAACATATTAAATAGAAAATATCTTAAGATATTAATACTATTATGTTTATTAATAATATGTTAATTAATAATATGTTAATTAAAACGTTAACAGTATTTAAGAGTATTTTAAGAGTATAATGAGAATTACTATTAGAATTACTATTAGCTAGAATTAATATTAGAATCTTATATATTCTAGTCTATATGATTAAAAAAAAGTTGACTATTCCTTTATTATATTACTAATCAATAATAATAATATTAATAATCAATACTGATAAGTTGGTTCTTAAATCAACCAATTTTCCTATTTTCCATTATTTGAATCAAATGAGATTCAAAATCACTAATCAAAATCACTAAATAAAAGAAAAAGTAAGTGGACCTAACCCATTAAATCATGACTATATTCACTATTCTGATATTAAAATTCGATAGAGATGAAATTGAAACAACAGACCCCGACTTTTTCTTTCATATTCGATTTTTTTCTTTGGACTCCGAAAAAATCTTTCGATATTTCTGATTCAATCTTCTTATTCTTAGTTTTTCTAAAAGACTAAATTAATAAATTATTATTCCCCTTCTTCATAGAAAAGTTTCTTCGAAGTTACAACATAAGACATATAAGAGAATTTGAACTATTTTTCTTTGATTCAAGAACACAAGATCCATTTAATTTAGATTTATATTGATATTTATACCTATAAAAAACTATATGAGATTTCTATAATGAGATTTATATAGCTATCAGATTGATGAGTTATAAAAAAAATTCATGGTTCATATGGTTATTAAGACTAAGAAAGAATAACCGAATTGAGTTCATGACTTTACCTAAGTCGGGTTATGGGCCGATAAAGAATTTTGATTTCCGAACTCCATTAGAATAGAAGGGGCAGTGTAGGAGAAACCCAATTTTATATAAATGATAAAAGCTTCAAAAGCCTCGAAAATGCTAAAATGCTATGAGGTGCTCGAA